TAGGGATGACAGGATTTGAACCCGTGACATTTTGTACCCAAAACAAACGCGCTACCAAGCTGCGCTACATCCCTTTTAAAAATTGTTGTACAGTGTCATTGTACAAAATCCATGTCTTGTTTTCCATATCGTTATTTTCTACTCTATCCATATAGAATTTTCTTGTCATTTCTTCTTTTTAGTTTCATATAATAAAAGAATTATATACATCTGAAACCTAACGTATAAAAAAAAGAATGAATATTTATCGGTAATGCTTAGGAAGAAGGGGGACCCTTTTTCAGGAATTTCGTACAAAAAAATACAAACGATCTTGAACTACAGCATCTGGCCATATATGTATTACAATAAAGAAGGAGGATTTTCAATGCAAGATATAAAAACATATCTTTCCACAGCACCTGTGTTAACTACTCTATGGTTTGGGTCTTTAGCGGGTTTATTGATAGAAATTAATCGTTTATTCCCAGATGCCTTGTCATTCCCTTTTTTTTAATTCTAGTTATTGATATGCGAAAAAATGAAGAAAATTTGAGATACAATTCTACGCGACGTGACTAAAACTTTGTCCCCCTTTTTCAGTCCTTTAGGATAGGGAGGAAAGAAAAAGTGTATTGAACCTCAGCAAAAATCCGACGGATCTAAGATTCGATTTTGTAGAACAGAAACGGAAAGAGGCTCCAGTGTAAGGTAAATTTCCACGAAAAAAAAAAAAAATACTTAAATGAAATATTCGGATTAGGCTACGAATAATTGATAGTTAGAAAAATTGTATTACTTACATTATTATTATATAATATTCTATTAATTAGAATTACATAATTAGAACGAAAAAGAAATAGGATTTCTAGTTAGTAACTTCTATTGATATTTGATATTGATTTTTTTTCTTTTTAGTTCCTTTCGTCTTCTTAGGTTCGGGTCGAAAATAGAAGAGTTAAGTCGATCAAACAAAAATTCAAAGGAGGTTCATGGCTAAGGGTAAAGATGTCCGAGTTAGAGTTATTTTGGAATGTACAAGTTGTATCCAAAATGGTGTCAATAAGGAATCGCCGGGCATTTCTAGATATATTACTCAAAAGAATCGACACAATACACCCAGTCGATTAGACTTGAGAAAATTTTGTCGCTATTGTCACAAGCATACGATTCATGGGGAAATAAAGAAATAGATCGAACAGAATACGCGTGTATGATCTTTCAAATCAAAGGAGCAGGAAAAGGAAGAACTTAACATTACCATATATATATAATACAATATACAAAATACAAAGAAAACCCATTTTGGTCGGATCTGAAATGAATAAAAAAATAGAATTTTAGAGATAAGGAATAAACCATGGATAAATCCAAGCAACCTTTTCGTAAATCCAAACGATCTTTTCGTAGGCGTTTTCCCCCAATTGAATCGGGGGATCGAATTGATTATAGAAACATGAGTTTAATTAGTCGATTTATTAGTGAACAGGGAAAAATATTATCTAGACGGGTGAATAGATTGACCTTGAAACAACAACGATTAATTACTATTGCTATAAAACAAGCTCGTATTTTATCTTTGTTACCCTTTCTTAATAATGAAAAACAGTTTGAGAGAGCAGAGTCGATCCCTAGAACTACTGGTCCTAGAACCAGAAATAAATAGATATACTATACTCTTCCGTTGATTCCAAACTCTAATTGGAACTCAAGCTCAGATTGCTGTTTTGTTCGAAAAAGCCTCAAATCCAGATTTGATTCTGATGCTATAAGAAACAATAAATAGGGAAAGGAAAGAAGGAATCTTTTTTGAAAGATGTTTATTCATTCCTACTACTTATCTAAATTTCTTAATTTATTTTTGTTCTATCTTCCCGGAGGTCGTTCTCCGGGGAATTCAATTCTATTTCAAGCATTCCTATATATGACTTTAGAATCTCTTTTATTTGATAATCTTATTGGAAATCATGTAAAGACAATTCTTGTTTGATATAGCTATTTGCGCAAGTATTTTACGATTAAGAAGCAATTGCTTCTTGTACAGATTGTGTATTAATCTACTATAACTATAGAATACCCCGTTCTCACGAATTGCTGCATTTATCCGAGTGATCCACAAACGACGAAAGTCTCTCTTTTGCCTACTCCTATCTCGATGAGAGGAAACCAAAGCTCTCATTTTCTGTTGAGTAGCGGTTCGGGTAAGCCTTGAATGAGCCCCTATAAAAGTTGATGCAAATAAACGAATTTTTGTTCGACGTCTCCGAGCTATATATCCTCGTTTAACTCTGGTCATTGAATCAAATTAAACTTTAATGAATAACTAATTGATTTCTCTTCTTTCAGTCATCCTTTTATCCCCCGATTGATTAATAACAAAACGGATTTTTCCGATATATAAAATATAAATTCCAATGGCTTTTGCTACTATGACCTTCCCGGCCACTATTTTTGATTTCTTCCTGGTATTTTACCTGGAAATAGGAAATTCTAGCAATATTAAATAAAAAAAAAATAGTGGGTTCCATCGTTTCTATGGTGACTTAGTAAACGGTGAGGTCCTCTCTATACACCGGAGCCTCCTCTTTCATTTAATCAAATGTTATCGTGAACTTGTATAGTTCACTCTCCTTGGCTCTACCAATCAATTATAATCAATTATACAGTAATAGCTCTTTTCACAAGAAAGGATATCCATACAGTGACGGCATTTAATTATGAAAGTTGGCTAGGTAGCTGACCTTGTTAGTCCGTTCTTTCAAGAATAGGAACATAACCTTTTTACTTCTTATATTACTATTTCCTCCGCTTAATGGATAACTATTTGCTATGCTACCAATGGGGAATTGCTTCTCATTTCAAATTGAGGTGATTGGATTTGCACCAATGGAAACCATAAATTTCAACTTCATACATAAAAATATAGGTATATGATAGATCTTCATTTTTATTTTTAGATAGTAAATGGCTTTTTCCGCTCTATCTATCCTATTCATTGGTACTGGTGATTGGTACCGGAAAAATTGTTTCATTTGTTCGAACTCATGATCTAAACGAGTCGCACATACACCCTAGTACATGTTCCCCTACGCTGAGGACATCCTCGAAGCGCGGGAGATTTCGTGATAGTTCTTATTGGCTGTCTTGTGTTTCTAATAAGTTGTTTAATTGTCGGCATATTATAATATATATAACAAAATAGGTTGGTTTAGATCGATCTTAACCTGATGATTGATGATTATGAATTATTTCCATTTCCATTCAATAGAAAATCGCAGAAAATTTGAATTCTGGTTTGAAGCAGAATCATGTATTTATGCGGAATCCCCGGTATTTTCATTTTAGACCGCTACAAGATCAACAATTCCATGAGCTTGGGCTTCTGTTGCTGACATAAAAAGATCCCTTTCCATGTCTTCAGATATAACCCATAAAGGGGTGCCTGTTCTTTGTACATAAACCTTTGTGAGGGTTTCGCGAAGGTTCAGTAGTTCTTCCGCTTCCAAGAGAAATTCGCCTGCTGGCGCCTCATAAAAAGAACTAGCAGGCTGGTGAATCATAACCCTGATAATATTTGATATAACATCATACATGAACGGTTCTTCTATCTCGCACGATTGGGCTAAAGTAAGGGATAAAAAAACAAGAAAAAAAAAAAAAAAACAAAAGTAGAATCGAACAGCCGTACAGGCATCTTTTGTGCATTGCATACGGCTCTGCAATGGAATTTCCTTTCTATTCTATCGAAATCCGATCCAGATCGTTAAATGATCCATTTACCACCCTTCCTTTCGTATTGTAGGAGTCAAAAAATACTATGATGGTTCTGTTGCTTTCTATATTTATCTCGTCTGCGATTTAGCAATCCCAAAGTTTCTTTTTGATATGATCAAATAAGGAAAAATTATCTTTTTTTTTTTTTCATTTTCGTACTCTTTCTTTCGTAACATAAATATCAGAAAGAGACTTCTGGTGTGGAATAAAAATGGTTTGTGACGCTGAAAATGTACTCCCGACATATAAATAAGATAAAATCGGAAATAACCTTTGTTTCATACTACTATCTCGATACAAAATCTTATGTTAGGAAAAACCATAATAGTTTGTTCATATCGAACTCGAAGTGCCATGCTATTATTACCTATTATTCATATTCGATATGGCGAAGGCATAGTCTTCTTCTTTTTTTTTTTTTCAATAAAAACTCATTGGCGCCAAGCGTGAGGGAGTGCTAGACGTTTGGTAATTTCTCCTCCGACCAGAATGACAGATCCCATTGAAGCGGCTAATCCCATGCATATTGTATGTACATCAGGTGTAACAAGTTGCATAGTATCATAAATGCCCATTCCTGGTATTACCCATCCGCCGGGGGAGTTTATAAACAAATAAAGATCCTTAGTATCATCTTCTATACTGAGAAATACCATGAGACCAACAAGTTGATTTGAGATCTCGCTATCAACTTCTTGGCCTAAAAAAAGTAATCTTTCTCGATAAAGTCGGTTGATTAGGACAAAATTGTATCCCTTTTGAACCGTACGTGCACCTTTGGATGCATACGGTTCAAAAAAAATTGCGAAAAAAAGAATCAACGCTTCGATTCCAATCCTATCTCTTTTTTTTTTTTAACAGATTTCTGTTTTTCTAATGAAAATGAAAGGGTTTTCTTCTATAAAAAAAAATATGAGTCCCCCTAAAAAAAAAAAAAAAGAATTTACTAAACTTATTTTTTTTTATTGAATTAACCCTCATTGATGTATTGTTTTGTCGAGATTCAAATCACGATGTCATTTTCTTGTTCCTGAATGGGTCCTTTCAATTCTTTTAGGTTCATGTTCTACTCCGGGAAAAGATCTACCCGCATTCTATTTGCACATATAGGACAAATGATCTCAGTACCATTTCTTTTTGCTAGGACTTTTTTCAATTCGTTTTATGCCTCTCCCCAACTATTCGATGTATTCATCATACTGGTTGGCATGGCAGTTTGAGATTACCCCTATACTATAATTAAATACTAAGAATTAATTAAATACTAAGAATCGTCTATGCTAAAAGTGGAAATTGTACATATATTACTATTAACTATTACCAATTTTATCAATTTGGTATTTTCTGAACGGAGCCTGGATACTTGATTTTATTAGTCCAAGTAAACCATAAATTCTTCTAATTGATAATATTGATCCTCAATAGAAATTGATCCAATTTCACTTCACGCTTCGAATGATTGATTCTTCAATCAATACAATATTTATTAGGCGAAACAGAGGATATCTCAATCGGGGGAGAAAACGGGCAAATCCCATATACTCCCATATGTCTGACAAGTCACACTATACGTCAACCCAAGATGCATCTTCCTCTCCAGGAATCCGAAAAGGTACTTTTGGAACACCAATAGGCATTAAATTAAAGAAAAAAATGAAGAATTAAGTACTATACTTCACTTTAATATGGAAACGTAAGAATCAGTTTATTGCTTTCATCATTTTTTTTTTTTTTTTTTTTTCTGTTTATTCTAGTTTATACATAAATTGGAAGTTTTTGATTTTCTAGAAAGACAGAATGAATAAATAAAAAAATTTAATGAAGGGATCGACCCTTCGAATAATAAACAAGTATCCATGCATTCGTTCCCACAAAATGGGGCGAACGCTCCCATTGCGTATTGGTACTTATCGGGTATAGAATAGATCTGCTTCTCTGTGTTCTTACGAACAGAATTTTTCCGTTATTTTCAACGAAATAGAATAAATAGTAATCTTTTCTCATACAGAATCCGTCGAAAAGTACATAATATAGTATATTCCAATGCGATAAAGTTACATAGTGTCTATTTTTCTTTGATAAAGGGGTATTTCCATGGGTTTGCCTTGGTATCGTGTTCATACTGTCGTATTGAATGATCCCGGTCGATTGCTTTCTGTCCATATAATGCATACGGCTCTAGTTTCGGGTTGGGCCGGTTCGATGGCTCTATATGAATTGGCGGTTTTTGATCCCTCGGACCCTGTTCTTGATCCAATGTGGAGACAAGGTATGTTTGTTATACCCTTCATGACTCGTTTAGGAATAACGAATTCGTGGGGTGGTTGGAGTATTTCAGGAGGAATTGTAACCAATCCGGGTATTTGGAGTTATGAAGGTGTGGCAGGGGCACATATTGTGTTTTCTGGCTTGTGCTTTTTGGCGGCCATCTGGCATTGGGTATATTGGGACCTAGAAATATTCTGTGATGAACGTACGGGAAAACCCTCTTTGGATTTGCCCAAGATCTTTGGAATTCATTTATTTCTTTCAGGGGTGGCTTGTTTTGGTTTTGGCGCATTTCATGTAACAGGCTTATATGGCCCTGGAATATGGGTGTCTGATCCTTATGGACTAACTGGAAAAGTACAATCTGTAAGTCCAGCGTGGGGCGCGGAAGGTTTTGATCCTTTTGTTCCGGGAGGAATCGCCTCTCATCATATTGCAGCAGGTACACTGGGTATATTAGCGGGCCTATTCCATCTTAGTGTCCGTCCGCCTCAACGTCTATACAAAGGATTACGTATGGGCAATATTGAAACTGTACTTTCTAGTAGTATCGCTGCTGTTTTTTTTGCAGCTTTTGTTGTTGCTGGAACTATGTGGTATGGTTCAGCAACTACCCCAATCGAGTTATTTGGTCCCACTCGTTATCAGTGGGATCAGGGATACTTCCAGCAAGAAATATATCGAAGAGTTGGTGCTGGACTAGCAGAAAATCTGAGTTTATCGGGAGCTTGGTCTAAAATTCCCGAAAAATTAGCTTTTTATGATTACATTGGCAATAATCCAGCAAAAGGAGGATTATTCAGAGCAGGCTCAATGGACAGCGGGGATGGAATAGCTGTTGGATGGTTAGGACACCCCGTCTTTAGAGATAAAGAAGGGCGCGAACTTTTTGTACGTCGTATGCCTACTTTTTTTGAAACATTTCCAGTAGTTTTGGTAGATGGAGACGGGATTGTTAGGGCAGATGTTCCTTTTCGAAGGGCAGAATCAAAGTATAGTGTTGAACAAATAGGTGTAACCGTTGAGTTCTATGGTGGCGAACTCAATGGAGTCAGTTATAGTGATCCTGCTACTGTGAAAAAATATGCTAGACGTGCACAATTAGGTGAAATTTTTGAATTAGACCGGGCTACTTTGAAATCCGATGGTGTTTTTCGTAGCAGTCCAAGAGGTTGGTTCACTTTTGGGCATGCTACGTTTGCTTTGCTCTTCTTTTTCGGACATATTTGGCATGGCGCTAGAACCTTGTTCAGAGATGTTTTTGCTGGTATTGATCCAGATTTGGATGCTCAGGTGGAATTTGGAGCATTCCAAAAACTTGGAGATACTACTACAAGGAGACAAGTAGTTTGATACAAGATTGCTCTGGTATCTTTCACCTCTATTTTTTTTTTTTATTTGAATAGGGGTATTCAAGAAATATTGACTTGAATCACTTTCTTTTCTTTGATTCTTTACCCTTTTTATATGGTATGGTAAATGATCCCACCCAAACGAATAGGTGTGAAAGCTATAATTGTAAACCACGATCGAATCTATGGAAGCATTGGTTTATACATTCCTTTTAGTCTCGACTTTAGGGATAATTTTTTTCGCTATCTTTTTTCGAGAACCGCCTAAGGTTCCGACTAAAAAATGAAATGAGTTTTTATTATATCAACTGAAGTAACGAGCCTCCCAATATGGGAGGCTCATTACTTCAACTAGTCTAGTCCCCGTGTTCCTCGAATGGATCTCTTAGTTGTTGAGAGGGTTGCCCAAAAGCGGTATATAAGGCGTACCCCATAAAGCTTACAAGTAAACCAGATATGAAGATGGCGACTAGGGTTGCTGTTTCCATTTTTAGATAATTTTAAGATCACAACAGATCTACGATAAGATCGTTTATTTACAACTACAACGGAATGGTATACAAAGTCAACAGATCTCAACCAATGATTAAATAAGATTTATGGCTACACAAACCGTTGAGGGTAGTTCTAGATCTAGACCAAGACAAACTATCGTAGGGAATTTATTGAAACCATTGAATTCGGAATATGGTAAAGTAGCTCCGGGCTGGGGGACTACACCACTTATGGGAGTCGCAATGGCTCTATTTGCGATATTCCTATCTATTATTTTGGAAATTTATAATTTTTCCGTTTTACTGGATGGAATTTCCGTGAGTTAGGTTCATAAGAACTATGAAGCCCTAGTTAAAAAAAAAAAATTTTCGGATTTATGGACCATTTTGGTAGTTCGACTGTGGAATTTCTTTGTTTCGGTATTTCCGGAATATGAGCGTGTGACTTGTTATAATTGATCCTATTGATAATACAGAGAATGATCCTGTCATCTCTATCAAGATGATTCTACCCCGTCGGATATTTATTTTAATATCCGGAGCACGGAATATATAGAATAGATCAAGAAAAGAAATATTTGAACTATGATTCATACCTACTATTCAGACCTCGCAACCGGACTCAAAAAAACAATTTCAGATGGGTATTTCCTATCCAAAATTAAACGATTTTTCTTTCTTTAGACTTATTCATTTTGTCCGAAGGACAACTCTTTCTATAGATCTTGTTGAGTCATTACATCTACTCATTAAATAAATGATGATCAAACGGTTTTTACTCAGAGAACCTTTGAATTTAGCTGGGGGCGAAATTTATAAATCATCGTGGTTCTAATATGAATCTGAGGTTTTAATTTATTCGTAGGGTCTCAACAAGAGAATTCCTATCATTATCATATAGTAAAACAAGAGTTGATCCACATTACGCACAAAAAAACAACAAATTAAATAACAAACAAAAATAGGAAAGAGAAGATTCAAGAGGCCTGTAACGATTAACATAAATAAAGACGAACGAGCTAACTTGATATTTTTGGCATTATCATCACAAAGAAGAGGGTTTTTTTACCCCCTATCTTCGAGACAAATCAAACGGCTAAGAAGTTTTGAACTTTCTATTACATATCCGTTGAAATTAGTATTTGTGTGTTTCTGCTTGAGCCGTACGAGATGAAATTCTCATATACGGTTCTCGGGGGGGGGATTCCTCTTGGATTACCTATCTCAATAAAGTATATGATTGGTTCGAGGAACGTCTCGAGATTCAAGCGATTGCAGATGATATAACTAGTAAATATGTTCCTCCCCATGTCAACATATTTTATTGTCTAGGGGGGATCACACTTACTTGTTTTTTAGTACAAGTAGCTACGGGTTTTGCTATGACTTTTTACTATCGCCCAACCGTTACGGAGGCTTTTTCCTCTGTTCAATACATAATGACTGAGGCTAACTTTGGCTGGTTAATCCGATCAGTTCATCGATGGTCAGCAAGTATGATGGTTCTAATGATGATTCTGCACGTATTTCGTGTGTATCTTACAGGCGGATTTAAAAAACCCCGCGAATTAACTTGGGTTACAGGTGTGGTTCTGGCTGTATTGACTGCATCTTTTGGTGTAACTGGTTATTCCTTACCTCGGGACCAAATTGGTTATTGGGCAGTAAAAATTGTGACAGGCGTACCTGAAGCTATTCCTGTAATAGGATCTCCTTTGGTAGAGTTATTACGCGGAAGTGCTAGTGTGGGCCAATCCACCTTGACCCGTTTTTATAGTTTACACACTTTTGTATTGCCTCTTCTTACTGCCGTATTTATGTTAATGCACTTTCCAATGATACGTAAGCAAGGTATTTCGGGTCCTTTATAGTTTGTTTTTTTATAGAGTATAGAGAAGACAGATTATAAATATTTGAAATTTATCATATCGGGAAGGGCTAATAGTATTTCATTGCTACAAATATGGATTATTGAAAAAAAAAAAATAAGACATGTTATTTAGATACTTCTCTTCAACTCCGAAGTATTGTTTTTTTTTTTATTTGATACGAATAGTTGAAGTGGATTCTCCGAAGAGAGGATAGATTATGGGAGTGTGTGACTTGAACTATTGATTGAGCCATGCCGATATA